CAATCATTTAACCAAAATCAAGGAACTGTTCATACGTTGTTGAGTATAAACAAAGAATGTCCATTTTTTCTAATTTTGTCATCATCCAATTGTTTTCGAATAGGTCCATTCAGATTCAAGGGTATAAAATATCAAAAAGAATCAATTAAAAAAGATTCCCTAATCCCAATTAGGAATTCATTGGGCCCTTTAGGAACAGTCCTTCCAATTCAAACAATTCAAATTGCGCATTTTTTTTCATTTTACCATTTAATAACTCATAATCAGATCTTAGTAACTAATTATTTGCAACTTAACAATTTAAAACAAACCCTTCAATTACTTCAATTTCAATATTCTTTAATGGATGAAAATGGAAGAATTTATAATCCCGACCCATGCAGTAACATAATTTTGAATCCATTCAAATTGAATTGGTATTTTCTTCAGTATAATTTTTGTGAAGAGACATCCACAAAAATTTATCTTGGACAATTTGTTTGTGAAAATGTATGTATAACGAAAAATGGACCACACTTAAAATCGGGTCAAGTTCTAATTGTTCAATTTGATTCCGTAGTAATAAGATCGGCTAAGGCCTATTTGGCTACTCCAGGAGCAACAGTTCACGGCCATTATGGGGAAATCATTTATGAGGGTGATACATTAGTTACATTTATATATGAAAAATCGAGATCGGGTGACATAACGCAGGGTCTCCCAAAAGTGGAACAAGTCTTAGAAGTTCGTTCGATTGATTCAATATCAATGAATCTAGCAAAAAGGATTGATGGTTGGAACGAACGTATAACAAGAATTCTTGGAATGCCTTGGGGATTCTTGATTGGCGCTGAGCTAACTATAGCGCAAAGTCGTATCTCTTTGGTTAATAAGATCCAAAAGGTTTATCGATCACAGGGGGTGCAGATCCATAATAGGCATATAGAAATTATTGTACGTCAAATAACATCAAAAGTCTTGGTTTCAGAAGATGGAATGTCTAATGTTTTTTTGCCCGGAGAACTAATTGGATTGTTTCGGGCGGAACGAACAGGGCGCGCTTTAGAAGAAGCGATATGTTACCGAGCTACCTTATTGGGAATAACGAGAGCATCTTTGAATACTCAGAGTTTTATATCCGAAGCGAGTTTTCAAGAAACTGCTCGAGTTTTAGCAAAAGCGGCTCTTCGGGGCCGTATCGATTGGTTGAAAGGACTAAAAGAAAACGTTGTTCTGGGGGGAATAATACCCGTTGGTACCGGATTCAAAGGATTCGTACACCATTTAAGTCAACATAAGAGCATTCCCTTGCAAAAAAAAAAAAAGAATCTATTCGAGAAAGAAATGGGAGATATTTTGTTTTACCACAGAGAATTATTTGATTCTTGTCTTTCAAAGAATTTCTGTGATAGATCAAAACAACAATGATTTGGGTTTAATAGAAGAAATTCATATTTTTTCGCTTTTATTTATCTATTTGTTATGGTTCTTTAATTTAGTAATAAAATAAAGAATTTAAAAAAAGAACGAATAGAAAGGAATTAATAGTTTGGGTTGTATATCAATGGTCAATCCGCGGTAGAAAAGAAGGTTCCGTTGGAACAATTATTTATTTTAGAATATCTTATCTCTTTAAGAGAAAGTGTGGGGAGAAATGACAAGAAGATATTGGAACATCAATTTGGAAGAAATGATGGAAGCGGGAGTTCATTTTGGTCACGGAACTCGGAAATGGAATCCTAGAATGTCGCCTTATATCTCTGCAAAATGTAAAGGTATTCATATTCTAAATCTTACTAGAACTGCTCGTTTTTTATCAGAGGCTTGTGATTTAGTTTTTGATGCATCAAGTAGAGGAAAACAGTTTTTAATTGTTGGGACAAAAAATAAAGCAGCTGATTCAGTAGCACGGGCCGCAATAAGGGCTCGCTGTCATTATGTTAATAAAAAATGGCTTGGGGGTATGTTAACGAATTGGTCCACGACAGAAACGAGACTTCAAAAATTCAGGGACTTGAGAATGGAACAAAAGATAGGTAGACTCGCTCGTCTTCCAAAAAGAGATGCAGCCGTGTTGAAGAGACAATTATCTCACTTGCAAACATATCTGGGTGGGATCAAATATATGACAGGGTTACCGGATATTGTAATCATCGTTGATCAACAAGAAGAATATACGGCCCTTCGAGAATGTATTACTTTGGGAATTCCAACGATTTGTTTAATCGATACAAACTGTGATCCGGATCTCGCGGATATTTCGATTCCGGCAAACGATGATGCTATAGCTTCAATTCGATTAATTCTTACCAAATTAGTATTTGCAATTTGTGAAGGCCGCTCTAGCTATATAAGAAATCCTTGATTCATAATAAAATCAAACAAAAATTGACTTCCTAAACTCTATATCGGTTGCTAGATCCTGAATCTCAAAAACTAGTTAAAAAGAATTGGGAATATTATGTAATTAATTAGTATCCTAAATAGAAAATTCCATTTGAATTTCAAATTCAAGTAGAAGAGATGGTTGAATCAAAATAATTTTTTAAAAGTTATATTTATGTCAGAGGACAATATGAATGTTCTATCATATTCAATCAACACACTAAAAGGGTTATATGATATATCTGGTGTGGAAGTAGGCCAACATTTCTATTGGCAAATAGGGGGTTTCCAAATCCATGGCCAAGTATTGATAACTTCTTGGGTTGTAATTGCTATATTATTAGGTTCAGCTGCTATAGCTGTTCGGAGTCCACAAACCATTCCGACTGGCGGTCAAAATTTTTTCGAATATGTCCTTGAATTTATTCGAGACGTGAGCAAAACTCAAATTGGAGACGAATATCGCCCTTGGGTTCCCTTTATTGGGACTATGTTTTTATTTATTTTTGTTTCTAATTGGTCAGGGGCTCTTTTACCTTGGAAAATAATACAGTTACCTCACGGGGAGTTAGCCGCACCTACGAATGATATAAATACTACTGTTGCTTTAGCTTTACTCACGTCAGTAGCCTATTTCTATGCAGGTCTTACAAAAAAAGGATTAGGTTATTTTGGTAAATATATTCAACCAACTCCAATTCTTTTACCCATTAACATCTTAGAAGATTTCACAAAACCACTATCACTTAGTTTTCGACTTTTCGGAAATATATTAGCGGATGAATTAGTAGTTGTTGTTCTTGTTTCTTTAGTACCTTTAGTGGTTCCTATACCTGTCATGTTTCTTGGATTATTTACAAGTGGTATTCAGGCTCTTATTTTTGCAACTTTAGCCGCAGCTTATATAGGCGAATCCATGGAAGGTCATCATTGATTAGTTTTAGGAAGAGTCTATCTTTTAGTTTCGATCCAGGTAATATATGTATACGTGTGGCTCAAGATACTCTATCAAGATAATCTATTTTATAAGGATATTCGCGAAAAAGGCGCTGTTTAGTAGATAGGCGGTGTCCCAGATATGTGGAATCGAGTGCCTATTAAGTTAAGTGAATTCTTGCCAATTAGATGTTTCGAGGAATGATTCGAAACTCCGATTGAATTGAAAATAGAATAGGCGGTTTACTTTATGGAAGAAACGTATGTATATTTTATATTAGATATTGACAAATTATATATGAACTAATATTTAATTTGTCCTACTTGAATTTTAATTTTCATTTCGATTTAGATAGCGATACTAACGTTTATGACTGCAAATTGAATGAATAAACAGCGAAAACAATGATTCGAAAAAAGAAATGGAAAAACTCATTCAAGTTGTCTGGATAAATATTAGCAATGGAATAATTAAGTCATAATGCATTGGTTGATTGTATCATTAACCATTTCTTTTTTTTTTGTGTGTGAGGAATTAATTTATCATGAATCCACTGATTTCTGCTGCTTCCGTTATTGCTGCTGGATTGGCTGTAGGGCTTGCTTCTATTGGACCTGGAGTTGGTCAAGGTACTGCTGCGGGACAAGCTGTGGAAGGTATTGCGAGACAGCCCGAAGCAGAGGGAAAAATACGAGGTACTTTATTACTTAGTTTAGCTTTTATGGAAGCTTTAACAATTTATGGGTTGGTTGTAGCATTAGCGCTTTTATTTGCGAATCCTTTTGTTTAATCCGAGAAACGAAATATGGATTTATCATATTTCTTTTATAGCCTTGGACTTACAGGTTGCTTTTTCACATTATAGTAAAATATCGATCCTACACAATTCTTTATTCGTTTCAAAAATAACTCCCGGGAAGGATTTATTTGAGGATGAAGAATTAGTGTTACCCACTCGATTTCTTCCTTCCCCTTCTTAGTTCAAAGAAGAAGCAACAAAAGAGGTATTTCGCAATTCCCATGAAATCTAGTACCTAATTAGTAATTTTATTCCAATAAGTTAAATATTATTCTTATTTTATTACGAATTGGGGAATCTCAATTAAAAAAAAAATTCATTTCGAAACTCTTTTCGATTTAGAAGGAGCAAAAAAGTGAAATAATACAACGATTCTTTAGTTTATCTATAAAAGGAGATCATATGAAAAATGTAACCGATTCTTTCGTTTTCTTGGGTCACTGGCCATCCGCCGGGAGTTTCGGGTTTAATACCGATATTTTAGCAACAAATCTAATAAATCTCAGTGTAGTGCTTGGTGTATTGATCTTTTTTGGAAAGGGGGTGTGTGCGGGTTGTTTATTTCAAAAATAGGTTGGATTCAACCAACTGTACCTCTTTTTTGTTTCTAATTATGGCGAAAGGTGCAGGATTTCACGAATAACTTCTGAATAAATAAAGAAAAGAAATCATATGTAAGAACTATAGCATTTCGTGATTTGTTGGTAAATATACTTTGATTCTCTATACAACCAATAATGCGGGACGATTAACATAACATGGTTAAAACTTAAATTGTTTGAAGTCCAGGCACAGCAGGGTATTCTTTCTACCACTATGTTAATACTGAGACGTTTTTTATTTTTTTTTTTAATTAAATAAAAAATAATTAGAAATTTTTCGATATATAGCACTCATGTC